ATAAGAATTGGAAAAAAAAATATCGGATTTTTAATGTATTTCATCAATCTAAGTGGAATAAGCAAACTGGATTCCTTGTTGGTTAGTCAAATTCCAACGAAAACCACATAATTGAAAGAAATGAAATGTCCGAATTTGAGATTTATATGATCAATAAACTAAGGTTTTGTTGTTATCGACCATGGAATTCGACAGAAGCAATGAGAAATAGATACGAATAAAGCAGGATTAAGGGGGGAAATAAAAAAATAGTAGAGAAAAGTTATACAAAGTTATATACAAATCACTACCCCCCCCTTGGTATTTCTTTAATTGAATTTCGTTTGATTAGGTCGAAGTTCCTTAAAAATTTCTGCCTTCTTTAAAATATCCTGAACAGTTCCTGTAGGTTGAGCACCCTTTTCAAGGAAATATAGAATAGCAGGAACATTTAAATAAGTTTGATTCTTCAGTGGATCATAAAAACCCACTTTTCGAAGATCTTTTCCTTCTCTTCGGGATCGAACATCAATTGCAACGATTCGATAGACGGCTCATTGGGATAGATGTAGATGAACAACACCCCCCCTAGAAACGTATAGGAAGTTTTCTCCTCGTACGGCTCGAGAAAAAATGATTTGATTCGAAGTTTTGTCTATGTATGGAATTCTAATAAATGACAAATGAGCCTATAAAATCAATTAGACTATGATTTAAGTCTTTTTTTTTCTTCTTCCTTCCTGAAAATGAAAAAGAAACCATTCGTACTCATAACTCAAGTTGGATAACTCTCAAATAGCTTAAAGGAAAAAATCTTTAATAAATTTCATTTATTGAGTGGTCTTTACCCCCTTTTGTTTGTCTCGTTTAAAATTCTATTTTGATTCTTCAGTCTGATCCAGTTATTGAGACTATCGAGACAATTAAAATGGTGTTTCCTTGTTCTGGGATCCTTTATCTTTGTTTTAAATCATTGGGTTTAGACATTACTTCGGTGCTTCTTAATCCTTTCAAAATGGCAGCAACATACCCTTTTTTGTGATTTCTCTTTCTATCAAAGAATCCTACGGACAGTTGATTCCCGCGTGATACACTTTGGATCGAAAACGTTTGATCAATTCCAACAGGTTTTGCTTTTGAATTGGAAACTTACTCAAATTGGATCCTTTCCATTTCTATCTCGAAGATATATTTACGAAGTTGTTCCAATTTATTGATTGGCATTAACCCTAGATCCTTGCCCCCGAGAAATGAATTAATCCTTTCTACTCGAGCTCCATCGTGGACTATTTACAACCCAACAAAAAACAAAAAACGAAGGGTTCGAGTGGAACAGAACAAACGATGTCGAGCCAAGAGCACCTTCATTCCTATATAAATATAAAATAGCGGATGTAAAAATCCACAACGGATCTGTCCTTCAAGTCGCACGTTGCTTTCTACCACATCGTTTCAAACGAAGTTTTACCATAACATTCCTCTAATTTGGAACCGGTATGGAATTGATTCAATCATGGAATCATGAATAGTCATTGGTTCGGTTGTACATAGACATCGCGTAATCTATACTTTTTCTTCTATATATGATATGTGTAAAGATTTTTCTGAAGAAGTCTTAGCAAGACACCATCTTTAACATATATATATAAAGAAATAGAAATAGATAAACGAATAAATAAGTTTTTTGGGAGTCTGCTACTTCAAGTGACTCAATAGGATAGATTGACCTATTTCCTACTTTTTGAGTACCAAAGATTCAACTTACAAGGAATCATTCAAAATATTTATTAAAACTATTTCGAATGGAAAAAGGTTACTATTTAGACATCATTAAAAGATAAGTCTTTTTTTTTTATTGACCCATCACTGATTTCAAATAGATAAATAGATCACAGAAAAGAAGAAAGAAATCCCATTTTTTTTTCATGAGATGGATAAAAAAACTGATGTAAGGTAAGATTTGAATCTTTATTCTTTTCATCTGATTGCGAAAATCAAAATTGAAAAAATCGAGAGGGGTTTTCGTATCTATCAGATAGACTGAACAATTGTCACTGTTATAGATATTCTATAATACTTAATTTAACTAATTTTAGTTTCAAAAATTTACGGGATCCCAAACCTTTTTCACAAAAACCGAAAGACTATTGTCATTGAAATAGAACGATACATATAAGCTAAACATTTCCTCATTTTATATGTATTTTGTTTAACATGGGGTTGAGTAACATTTCAATAATTGAATCTTGTCATAAAGTGAATAAAAGGGATAGGATAAATAACCCCTGCCTCAATCCAATCGTTACATAGATTTACAATTCTTCATTATAGCCAAACAAAAAAAAATACCTAAATAAAATAAAAAAACGAGATTCAAAGAAAATACATAGATTCCATAACATATATATATGTTATTTGATCATTTGTTAATGAGATTTGGACAGATACAGATATTTAAAGTAATACTGATTATCTCCTATCCACTCCCCTATTCTTTCTATGGGAATGATAGAGAAAAAAAGGAATCCCGATCCGGTATGGGAAATGACTTGTCTAGTTACAAAGACAAACAAGAAGTCCAAATTTAGTCAAGCTTTAGTCTAACCCACTAAGAGACTTTAGTCCTATTGATTGAATTTAATTAGTACCAAGAACTCGCTCTTGTTTCGAATTCAGAGATCTGGAGAAAAATCGAATTACTAATTAGACTCCCTCATTTACGGGATAAATAATAAGAGATAGGGAATATAGATTCTTTTGCATCTCGATTCAAAATACATCCATCGTTGAAAATTCAAATAGATATGGGATGCAAAGTTTTTCCAAGTAACTAACTTCCCTAAATATCAAAGGGAATGAACATATGATGAAAAGCCCACCCAACTTTTTTGAATTCAAACTCTTTTGTTTTGATCCATGTTTTCATCTTACCTGATAAAAAATAGATTCAGGTCCAGATGCGTGTCATTTGAACTCGATTCAGTTCAGTTTGTGAAAAAGATATGATTCATATAAGATAAAAAAGAATCACATTCCATCTAAAATTAGACTTTAAACAGAAAGTTGTTCAAGAAAACAATCTTTATTCTAAAATTCTAAAAAATGGATATGGCTCTGGGACGGAAGGATTCGAACCTCCGAATAGCGGGACCAAAACCCGTTGCCTTACCACTTGGCCACGCCCCATTATCAATTTTTAATCTAGACTAAGAAACAATAATATTGTTATTGGTTGTTTGTCAACTCCAGTCCAAATATCTATAGAATAGATTATTACTAGGATTTTAATCCATATAGATATAGAATTCAACTTAATTTATTGATCATTACATATAATTCAATTAAGATATTGTATGAAAGTATGATTTCTTCTATTCTCCTTTGAGAATTGGAGGATTTTTGATTGGGTGGGTTCAAAGAAAAAGAAGGATTTTTTGTATACCTTACTTCCTTTTTCCTTATATCAATAACTCAATCAAAACGCAATTATCTCCAAGAACAAAATGTCTGTTATGCTTAATATCTTTAGTTTGATCTGTATTTGTCTTAATTCTGTCCTTTATTCGAGTAGTTTTTTCTTCGGCAAATTGCCCGAAGCCTATGCTTTTTTGAATCCAATCGTAGATGTTATGCCAGTCATACCTGTGTTTTTTTTTCTCTTAGCCTTTGTTTGGCAAGCTGCTGTAAGTTTTCGATGAGATCCTTAATAATATCCTAGAAAATTCATGATTTCTTCGAGAAAAAATTCTCTAACAATTGATAAAATCAGATAAGTTTTAGAGTCTCAACCCTCGATTCACACATTGAAATTCTTGGATAGTCGCCATAAATCCGGCTTACCCCATTTCCTCCTTTTTTTGACCCTTTTCCAGTGAAAGACCCTAACCCTATTATATTAGGGTCTCCCACAATATCGAATTTGGATATGAAAGAAATTTTTGTTAATGAAAAACTCTTATTCCAAATGAATTTCTGACAATTCATTTCTATTTCTAGAAAAACCTCATTTCTTGGTGTCAAAATAGGATATGTGGTAGAAAAATGGAAGATCTATTCTCTTTTTTTTTTCCAAAAAAAATCATCTTGGAGATTGTGTAATGCTTACTCTGAAACTCTTCGTTTATACCGTAGTGATATTTTTTGTTTCTCTCTTCATCTTTGGATTCCTATCTAATGATCCAGGACGCAATCCTGGACGTGAAGAATAAAATCCAAAGGGTTTTTCCTTGGTTAATTTTCCAATTTTCTTAGGATTTTATCTATTCCACACGTTTAACTAAGATTTTCAAAATTGGAAAAAAAAAAATAAATAAATCAAGTCATCAACGGAACCGGAAAGAGAGGGATTCGAACCCTCGGTACGAATAACTCGTACAACGGATTAGCAATCCGACGCTTTAGTCCACTCAGCCATCTCTCCCAATTGAATTACTACATTACACATAATGTAAGGAGTCTTTCTTTCTCTATTCTATAGAGATATACAAATCAGAAATTTCTTTTAGATTAGATAAAGGAAGGGCTCGAACGAGCCTATAAATAAAAAAGAAAAAAAAAAGAAGACATCTTTGTGTTGATTTTGTTTGAAAGGCCCTTCTTATTCTGATGGCCTGGCCTGGTCAGTACCTAGCCGGGCCCCTTTTTTTGTTCCAACGAATTATAGATAAATAATGATTTATTTGATTTGAAAACAAAAATGCTTGTTATTTATTATATTCAATTGAATATAAAATATTCAAGCAACAACAAAAAGAAGAAAGACAATTTACATTCTTTTTATTTTTCTATTTGAATTTTAGTTTCATTTTCGGAACTAAAAAAGAAACTATCGATTTTTCCACAATGCATTTTTCTGTTATGATTTTAGTGTTTTTTGTGATCCGTAGCTATCAAAACTTCTTCAGCAAAAGATAAAACTTTAGTTATTTAATTTAAATAAAATAAACCCTCCTTTCAGAATCTCATTAAATTGTAAATCCCCCCCACGAAAAATTTCAACACTCTAATTTTGATGATTCTTT